TCGGGTTTTGGAGACCCACGTTCTACCGAACTGAACTAAGAGCGCTTTCTTATCAGAATTTTTTTGAACCCCAATACACCTTGCATGTATATATATAATATAGCGTTTCTAAACTAAAAATGAAAGAAATATCATGTATGTCCAATTTAATTGATCTCAATTTATTCCTCCTTATTGCTCATAGGAGAACTAAAGTAATAGAATAGGTAGGGATGACAGGATTTGAACCCGTGACATTTTGTACCCAAAACAAACGCGCTACCAAGCTGCGCTACATCCCTTTCAATTGGTCTACAGTTTCATTGTAGAGAATCCCTGTCTTCTTTTCCATAGTGTTATTTCTTCCATTGATATACACAATTTTGATTGTCATTTCTTCTTTTTTGGGGGGACTCATGTCATATAGTCATATAACATATTGTATAACATATAATAAAATAATAAAAGACTTATCTATACCCATATGAGACGTTAAAAACAAAAAGAAGGAGGATTTTCAATGCGAGATCTAAAAACATATCTTTCCGTGGCACCAGTACTAAGTACTCTATGGTTCGGATCTTTAGCAGGTTTATTAATAGAGATCAATCGTTTATTCCCCGATGCGTTGACATTCCCCTTTTTTTCTTTTTAGTTATTGATACGGGAAGGGGATTAGAGATACAATCAAATCAAATAGCTGTAACTAATTAATTGCTATTTTTTTTTTGAAAAAGACTAAAGGCTATTCAATCTCAGCTAAAATCCCGGCTTAAATTTATATTATAATAGAGTGACAACGGGGATGGAAATGTGCTCCTAGGGCAACAGTATCATAAAAAATAGTTAAATAAGATACTGTACTGCAATTAGAAATATAGTTTGAAATAATTGTATTCCTTATTATTTACTATTTTTTGACTATTACGCTAGTGATTGTAACGAAATCTTTCGTAATTAGATTTAGAGTTAGCAACTTCTATTTTTTCTTTGTTCCTTTCTTATTCGCTTCAGATTGAAAAAATGGAAGAGTTGAGCGAATCAAAAACCAAAGGGGGTTCATGGCCAAGAGTAAAGATGTCCGAGTAACGGTTATTTTGGAATGTACCAGTTGTGTCCGAAACGGGGTTAATAAAGAATCACCGGGCATTTCCAGATATATTTCCCAAAAGAATCGACACAATACGCCGAGTCGATTGGAATTGAAAAAATTCTGTCCCTATTGTTACAAACATACGGTTCATGGGGAGATAAAGAAATAGATCGAATGCAGGTCTGTTTGTCACTCTTCCAAGGAACATTAAAAATGACATATTATATATATAATATATATTTTAATATAACTAAAGTAAATCCTAATTTCTATTTCTTCTATTTCAGTTGGATCTAAAAAAAAAGAATTAGAACTCAGAAATAGGATTTTCAGGGATAAGGAACAAACAAACCATGGATAAATCCAAGCGACCCTTTCTTAAATCCAAACGATCTTCTCGTAGGCGTTTGCCCCCGATCCAATCGGGGGATCGAATTGATTATAGAAATATGAGTTTAATTAGTCGGTTTATTAGTGAACAAGGAAAAATTTTATCTAGACGCGTGAATAGATTGACCTTGAAACAACAACGATTAATTACTATTGCTATAAAACAAGCGCGCATTTTATCTTTGTTACCTTTTCTTAATAACGAGAAACAGTTTGAAAGAACCGAGTCGACCGCTAGAACTACTGGTTTTAGAACCAGAAATAAATAGGCTTACTCTTCAATCAAATCAAAATTCCAATATGCTATGAACTCAAACCCAGATGGATATTTTGTTCGAAAAATAATAAAATCGAAATTGAATTTTCGTGTTGTAATAAAAAAAAAAAGAATCAAAGAATCGGGGAAGAATAAAAGTTTTTTTGTTTGAGCGCGTTAACTCATTTTGACGACTTTATCATCTTATCAATTTTTTCTTATACTAATTTAGACTATATCTTCCCGGAGTTCATTCTCCGGGGAATGTCATTTAAGTTTTTCGGTAAATTCCTTACAATCCTTTTCCTCTATGATCTCATTAGAAATCATATAAAGACAATTCCTATTTAATATAGCTATTTGTGCAAGTATTTTACGATTAAGAAGCAATTTACTCTTGTACAGATCATTTATAAATTTACTATAACTATAGGATACTTTATTTTCGCGAATTACTGCATTTATCCGAGTGATCCACAAACGACGAAAATCCCTCTTTTGCCTACCTCTATCCCGATGAGCAGAAACCAAAGCTCTTATTTTCTGTTGAGTAATAGTTCGAGTAAGTCTTGAATGAGCCCCCCCAAAGCTTGATGCAAATAAACGGATTTTTGTTCGACGTTTACGAGCTACATATCCTCGTCTAATTCTGGTCATTGAATAAATGAAACTTTGATGAATAACTAATTGATTTCCGTTCTTTTAGTTATTATTTTCCTCTTTACTGGTCGATTAATAACAAAACAGATTCTTCCAATGTATAAAATAAAAATTCCAATGGCTTTGGCTACTATAACCTCCCCGACCACTATATATATTTTTTTTCATTTCACCGCACAAAAACATAGTAAATATAAAACTAAAATTTAAATGGATATGGATAAAGAAATAGTGGTTCCATCGTTTCTATGGTTACTTCTTAAACGGTGAGGTCCTTTCTATACACCGGAACCCCTTCCTTCATTTAATCAATATTATTGGTAACTTGTACAGTTCACATCCTTTGGCTCTACCCATGAATTATATTATTTAGTAATAGGTCTTTCACAATGAGATCTAACCCATACAGTAACGGTATTTAATTATGAAAGTTAGCTAGGTAGCTGACCCTGTTAGTCCGTTTTTGCAAGAGTGGGAACATAATTTTTCTGCTTATATATTTCCCCCGCTTAATGGATAACCATTTCTTACCAAAGGGGAATTGCTTCTCATCTTAAATTCAGGTGATTGGATTTGCACCAATGGAAACCATAAATGGAATACACAGGGAGATAATGGATCTTTTTGATTTGTAGATAGTGAGTGGAATTCTTCCATTGTATCCTATCCTACTCATATTCTATTTCTATCCTATTCACTGGTATTGATTGATCATTGATACTGGAAACATACAGTTTGTCTTTTTTTTGTGTCCCAGCCCTAGCTCATGATCTAAACGTGTCGCACATACACCCTAGTACATGTTCCTCGGCGCTGAGGACATCCCCGAAGAGCGGGGGATTTCGTGACATTTCTTATTGGCTGTCGTGTATTTCTAATAAGTTGCTTAATGGTTGGCATGCTGTATCGTATACATAATAGGCTGGTTGAGATCGATCCTAACCGGATGATTATGAATCGCTTGTTTTTTTTAATCTATTTATATTTAATAGAATATTAAACCCGGTAAGAATATCAAGAAAATCTCAACACAACAATAGTAGGGATTTCGGCGAAATCCTTCATTCAACCGCTACAAGATCAACAATTCCATGAGCTTGGGCTTCTGTTGCTGACATAAAAACATCTCTTTCCAGATCTTCGGATACAACCCATAAGGGTTTGCCCGTTCTTTGTACATAAACCCTTGTGATGGTTTCGCGCAGTTTCAGTAGTTCTTCCGCTTCCAAGATAAATTCTCCCGTTTGTGCCTCATAAAAAGAGGCTGCGGGTTGGTGAATCATTACCCTGATGATAAATAAATGGTTTCTCTATCTTGCAGGATGATGAGGTGCAAACAAAAAAAACAATTGAAGAACCGTACGGGCATTTTTTGTGCAGTGCATACGGCTCTCTAATGGAATTTACTTTTACCTTACAGCCAATAAAGAGAAAATCTAGGATCTATCAGACGCAGATCGGTAAATGATCCAATTACCACCCTTCCTTTCGGGGGAGTTAAAAAATACTATGATGGTTCCGTTGCTTTATATATTTATTTCGTCTGTGATTCAGCAATCCCAAAGTTTTTTTGAGCTAAGGCAAAAAATGAATCTTTTCTATAAAAAATAAATATTGTTAAAACGCTTCCGGTGTGAAAACAAAAAAAAAGTTTGTGCCGCTTAAATGGACTACCCCAAGATAAAATTCGGAATATCTTATTATCTCATACTACTCTTTCGATACATAATTTAATGTAAAAAAAAAAGAGAGTTTTCTCATATCAAATTCGAAGTGCCATGCTATTATTACTTAATATTCCTGCTAAGGCATAGTCTTTTTTTCTTTCAAATAAAAAATAAAAAACTCAATGGCGCCAAGCGTGAGGGAATGCTAGACGTTTGGTAATTTCTCCTCCGACCAGGATAAAGGATCCCATTGAAGCGGCCAATCCCATGCATATTGTATGTACATCTGGTCTTACAAATTGCATAGTATCGTAAATAGCTACTCCGGGTATTACCCATCCTCCGGGAGAATTTATAAACAAATAGAGATCTTTGGTATCATCCTCTATACTGAGATATACCATAAGACCAATAAGTTGATTTGAGATCTCACTATCAACCTCTTGGCCTAAAAAAAGCAATCTTTCTCGATAAAGTCGGTTGATTAGGATAAAAAACTATCCCTTAGGAACCGTACATGCACCTTTTGAGGCATACGGTTCAAAAAATCGCGGAAAAAAGATCAATGTATAAGATTCCAGCCCCTTTATTTTGGCTTAGAGTAGGTTCTATCTAACTTTTAACAAAGGAACCCTTTTTCTTCAAAAAAAAAAGATAAGTTTTTGCTCGTTTTCCTATAACCTATAATACGAAATTCACTACACTTATCAAACAAACTTCTCATTGATATATTGTTTCATCGCCAAATTACGATGTAATTTTCTTGTTCCTGAAGGGGCCCCTTCCATTTTTTTAGGTTTATGCTCTACTCCAGGTAAAGATTTCCCCGATTTCTATTTGCACATATAGGATAAATGCTCCCAATACCACTTCTTTTTTGAATTCATTTGATGCCTTTCTTCCGTCAAATAGTTGAGGTATTCAGCATATTATTCTATTCGATTAATTAACACTTTGAGATCACCCCTCTTTCTAATTTAATAATAAAATCGTTTATGATACAAGTAGTAATCGCTGATCTATTACTAATTGGGTTTTTTCTAAACGGAGCCTGGATACTTCATTTTCTTGGTCCAACCAAGCCAACCATAAATAAGTTTTATTGAGATGGTAATATTAATCTGGATCCCCCCAAAACGGATCTAATTGCACCTCACGCGCCAAATTTTGAATAAATTGATTGGGTGAAACAAGGGATATCTCGATCGAGGGAGAGAACGGGGAAATCCCATATGACCCAATATATCTGACAAGCCGCACTATACGTCAACCCAAGATGCATCTTCCTCTCCAGGACTTCGAAAAGGTACTTTTGGAACACCAATAGGCATTAACAAAAAATGAAGTACTATATTTCACTTTGATGTGGAAACGTAATAATGGGTTTAATTGTCTTCATAAAAATTGGCCGTTATTCATTTTAGCCATGGTCAGAAAGGAAGACAGAATTAATAAAGTAACTAATAAAAATAGGTCTTTCGAATGATGACTAAGTATGGGTGGATTCACTCATAGAAAATGGGCTCAACCCACCATTGCGTATTGGGGCTTATCGGGTATAGAATAGATCTGCTTCTCTTTGTTCCTACGAACAGAATTGTTTGATTATTGCCAGCAGAAGAGAACAAATATTATCTCCTGCTCGGAGAGAATCCACTGAAGGGGGGAGGTCCATAGTATCGTTTTTAAAATGCAATAAAGTTACATAGTCTTTATCTTTATTTGATAAAAAGGGGTATTTCCATGGGTTTGCCTTGGTATCGTGTTCATACCGTTGTATTGAATGATCCCGGTCGGTTGATTGCTGTCCATATAATGCATACAGCTCTGGTTGCTGGTTGGGCCGGTTCAATGGCTCTATATGAATTAGCCGTTTTTGATCCTTCTGATCCTGTTCTTGATCCAATGTGGAGACAAGGTATGTTCGTTATACCCTTCATGACTCGTTTAGGAATAACTAATTCGTGGGGTGGTTGGAGTATCACAGGGGGGGCTGTAACGAATTCAGGCATTTGGAGTTATGAAGGTGTGGCCGGAGCGCATATTGTGTTTTCTGGCTTGTGCTTCTTAGCAGCTATTTGGCATTGGGTGTATTGGGATCTAGCAATATTTACTGATGAACGTACAGGAAAACCGTCTTTGGATTTGCCCAAGATTTTTGGAATTCATTTATTTCTTTCAGGGGTGGCTTGTTTTGGTTTTGGCGCATTTCATGTAACAGGTTTGTATGGCCCTGGAATATGGGTGTCCGATCCTTATGGACTAACTGGAAAAGTACAATCTGTAAATCCAGCGTGGGGTGTGGAAGGTTTTGATCCGTTTGTTTCGGGCGGAATAGCCTCTCATCATATTGCAGCGGGTACATTGGGCATATTAGCGGGCCTATTTCATCTTAGTGTTCGTCCGCCTCAACGTCTATACAAAGGATTACGTATGGGCAATATTGAAACCGTCCTTTCCAGTAGTATCGCTGCTGTCTTTTTTGCTGCTTTTGTAGTTGCTGGAACTATGTGGTATGGTTCAGCAACTACCCCCATCGAATTATTTGGTCCCACTCGGTATCAATGGGATCAGGGATACTTCCAGCAAGAAATATATAGAAGAGTTAGTGCTGGACTCGCTGAAAATCAAAGTTTCTCAGAAGCTTGGTCTAAAATTCCGGAAAAACTTGCTTTTTATGATTACATTGGGAATAATCCGGCAAAAGGGGGGTTATTCAGAGCGGGCTCAATGGACAACGGGGATGGGATAGCTGTTGGATGGTTAGGACACCCCATCTTTAGAGATAAAGAAGGGCGTGAACTTTTTGTACGTCGTATGCCTACCTTTTTCGAAACATTTCCAGTTGTTTTGGTAGATGGAGACGGAATTGTTAGAGCTGATGTTCCTTTTAGAAGGGCAGAATCAAAGTATAGTGTTGAACAAGTAGGTGTAACTGTTGAGTTCTACGGCGGCGAACTTAACGGAGTTAGTTATAGTGATCCTGCTACTGTTAAAAAATATGCTAGACGCGCTCAATTGGGTGAAATTTTTGAATTAGATCGTGCTACTTTGAAATCTGATGGTGTTTTTCGTAGCAGTCCGAGGGGTTGGTTTACTTTTGGACATGCTTCGTTTGCTTTGCTCTTTTTCTTCGGACACATTTGGCATGGTGCTCGAACCTTATTCAGAGATGTTTTTGCTGGTATTGACCCAGATTTGGATGCTCAAGTAGAATTTGGCGCATTCCAAAAACTTGGAGATCCAACTACAAAAAGACAAGTAGTCTGATATAATATAACATTGTTATCGTATCTTTCGAATCTACTTTTTTTCTTTGACTTTTGCTCTTTCTTTAGGTAGGAAAATAAACAGGTATGGAAGCTATAATTGTAAACCACGATCGAATCTATGGAAGCATTGGTTTATACATTCCTTTTAGTCTCGACTCTAGGGATAATTTTTTTCGCTATCTTTTTTCGAGAACCCCCTAAAGTTCCAACGAAAAAGGTGAAATAAATTATTTTTCATTTTATCAATTGAAGTACTAAGCCTCCCGATATTGGGAGGCTTAGTACTTTAACTAGAACTAGTCCCCGTGTTCCTCGAATGGATCTCTTAGTTGTTGAGAGGGTTGCCCAAAAGCGGTATATAAGGCATACCCAGTAAAACTTACAAGTAAACCAGATATAGAGATGGCGACTAGGGTTGCTGTTTCCATTATTATATAATTTCAAGACCACAATGGATCTATGATAAGATCGTTTATTTACAACGGAATAGTATACAAAGTCAACAGATCTTAATTAAAACAATAGGATTTATGGCTACACAAACCGTTGAGAGTAATTCCAGATCTGGTCCAAGATCAACAAATGTAGGGGGTTTATTGAAACCATTGAATTCGGAATATGGTAAAGTAGCTCCTGGATGGGGAACCACTCCTTTGATGGGTGTCGCAATGGCTCTATTTGCGATATTCCTATCTATTATTTTGGAGATTTATAATTCTTCCGTTTTACTGGACGGAATTTCAATGAATTAGAAGATCACAAGAACTGTGAAGTCTTAGCTTTTCAATACAAAGTGAATCCTTTAGGGGGCTCGGATTTCTAGCCCATATTTATATATTTATTTTTATTTTGGTAGTTCGACCGCGGAATTTCTTTGTTTCTGTAGTTCGGAATATGAGTGTGTGACTTGTTATAATTGATCCTATTGATAGTACAGAGAATGGGTCTGCCATCTTCATAGAGATGTGTTTTATCGCGTCGGATATTTAGTCTATTATCTGAAACACAGAATATATGAAATCGAGCACGAAATATTTAAACTATGATTCATACTTAATATTCAGACCCCGCGGCCGGACTAAAAAAAATGCAAAGAATTAAGTATAAATTGAAAGATTTTTCTTCTTTCAAACGCCTCTTTATGCTTTGCTTAGTCTTAGTTTAAGACGAACTATTTCTTTTGATTTTCAGTCATTTTATGATATATATCTATTAATTAAATTAATATTCATTGAATAAGTGATGATACAACGGTTTTTACTCAGAGAATCATTGGACTTAGCTTTAAGGTTTTATTGAATCATCGTGGTTATAGTATGAATCTGAGGTTTCAATCGATTCATAGGGTCTTAACAAGAGAATTCCTATAAAAAATAAATAAATACAAAGACATATTAATTAAAATTAATTAAATTAAACACAAATAAAAATAATAAATCAACGAAAGAAAACAAAATAGGGAAATAGAAGATTCAAGAGGCCTGTAACGATCTATATAAAGCAATATAAAGACGAATGAGCCGACTTGATATTTTGGCATTATCACCACAAAGCTTTCGGTTTTTTTTTTCATATCTTCAGAGAAGAGATAAGATTGAAGCAAAGGAGAAACTAGAACTAGTAAGAAGTTTCAAACCTTCTATTTATTCTATATCTGTTTCAACCAGTATTGAGGTGTTTATGTTTGAGCTGTATGAGATGAAATTCTCATATACGGTTCTCAGAGGGGGAGTCCTCTTGGGTTACCTATCTCAATAAAGTCTATGATTGGTTCGAAGAACGTCTCGAGATTCAGGCGATTGCAGATGATATAACTAGTAAATACGTTCCTCCTCATGTTAACATTTTTTATTGTCTAGGAGGAATTACCCTTACTTGTTTTTTAGTCCAAGTAGCTACGGGATTTGCTATGACGTTTTACTATCGCCCGACCGTTACTGAGGCTTTTGCTTCTGTTCAATATATAATGACTGAAGCTAACTTTGGTTGGTTAATCCGATCAGTTCATCGTTGGTCGGCAAGTATGATGGTCCTAATGATGATCCTGCACGTATTTCGGGTGTATCTCACCGGTGGATTTAAAAAACCTCGCGAATTGACTTGGGTTACAGGTGTGGTTCTGGGTGTATTGACCGCATCTTTTGGTGTAACTGGTTATTCCTTACCTTGGGACCAAGTTGGTTATTGGGCAGTCAAAATTGTAACAGGCGTACCTGACGCTATTCCTGTAATAGGATCGCCTTTGGTAGAATTATTACGCGGAAGTGCTAGTGTGGGACAATCCACTTTGACTCGTTTTTATAGTTTACATACTTTTGTATTACCCCTTCTTACTGCCGTATTTATGTTAATGCACTTCCCAATGATACGTAAGCAAGGGATTTCTGGTCCTTTATAGACTTTATAGAAAAGATCAGAGATATTTGTAATCACTCAGTTCTCAATTTTGGAGTATTTCATTGCTACAAGTATGGATTATTGAAAAGAATAAGACATGGTTTGGATATTTTCCTTCAACTCCACAATCACAATATTGTGTTATTTATTTGACACGAATAGTTGAAGTTAATTCTCCGAAGAGAAAATGGATTATGGGAGTGTGTGACTTGAACTAGTGATTAGGCCATGCAGATATATGTTATCTGCCACATTGGAATTCAAAAAAAATGTGTCTTTGTTCCAA